CATAAAAAAGACGCTTGCTGTCTACTCTTGATTCAACACACTTCCATTGTAGTGTCCGAGTAGATACTCTTATTTTCTCTCGAACCATAGTAATATATATATTATTTTATTTGGATCAAACCCTTGACTTGTTTATTTCTCTTGAAATTTTTTCAATGTTTATTTTTAGTTTTACACACGTCTTTTTTTAGGAGACCTACATCCATTATGTGGCATAGGGGTTACATCCCGTATAAAATTTAATAGTATACCACTTCTACGAATAGCTCTTAATGCCGCATCTCTTCCGAGACCGGGACCTTTTATCATGACTTCTGCTCGTTGCATGCCTTGATCCGCTACTGTTCGAATAGCATTTCCTGCTGCGGTTTGAGCGGCAAAAGGTGTCCCCCTTCGCGTACCCTTGAATCCACAAGTACCGGCGGAGCACCAAGAAATAACCCGCCCTCGTACATCTGTAACAGTCACAATAGTATTGTTGAAACTAGCTTGAACATGAATAACTCCCTTTGGTATTTTACGAGTATGCTTACGTGAACCAATACGTCCATTTTTACGCGAACGCATTTTAGGTATAGGTTTTGCCATATTTAGTTATTTCAAAAAAATAAGTCATATGCTATGGATATATCCATTTCATGTCAAAAACGGATCCTTTATTATTTTCTAACTAGAATTAATATTAGATTCGATTTTTCTATATTAATTGTATTTTTTTTCGATTAATATAGAATACAATTTTTGAAATAAAATTTCAAATTTGAAATATCAATAATATTTCTTATCAAAATTGTATATAATAATATATTTTTATATAATAATATATATATAATAATATATATAAATATAATATAAAATATATATAAATATAATATAAAAATTTATATTTTATATTATATTTTTTTTTAGAAAACCTTCCTTTGTGAAAATATTATCCTTGTCTTTGTTTATGTCTTGGATTGGAACAAATTACTATAATTCGCCCCCGTCTTCGAATCAATCGACATTTTTCACAAATTTTACGAACGGAGGCCCTTATTTTCATATTTGTCATTCCTTAATTAAGTAAATCGCAAATTTATTTATTAGAAGAAAATAAGGTTTCCTTACATTTTGAACTTCTAATTGTAGCCTTCCCTACAAAAATAATGTTGAAGTTGAAAAACACCCTAATTAAATTGAATGACTTATACTTTTTTCTTTCCCGATCGTATACATATAAAAAGTACGTCAAATCTTTTCGGAAACATGGCTTATAATCAAATTTGTATTAATTATATAAAGGAACCTGAAACATACCCTTGGGAAGTGATTCATTTAGTAATTAAATCTTCGTGAATCCTTTTTTTCCAATTCCAGTTAAACCCTCTTCGCGCATTCACTAATATATGAGGGGTGAAGTGATATTAGAAACTTGCATTTTTTCTCTCTCTTTTTTTTTTTACAAAAATGGATAGAAGTTTCTCATATAATTCCGATGTTAGAAAGATTACCATATATAACATAAAACTTCTCCGCCGATTCTTTGTAATCGAGCCTCTCGATCTGTCATTATACCTCTAGAAGTTGAAAGAATTACAATCCCCATGCCTCCTAAAATTCGAGGGATTCGTTGATAATTAGAATATATTCGTAGACCAGGTGTACTGATCCGTTTTAAATTTAAAAAACTTTTATATGATCCTTTCCTATTTCTTCTATACCGTAGAGTTAAAACTAAAAAAGATTTGTCGTTTTCTCTATGTTTTCGGACGTTTTCAACAAAACCCTCTCGTAAAAGTATTTTTACAGTGTTTTCTGTGATGTTAGTAAATGGTATTTGAACCATTCCTTTTTTATTCATGTCAGCATTTCGTATATAGGTTATTATGTCAGCGATGGTGTCCTTACCCATGGTAAACGAAAATGATTGTTGCCCTTTACTTTCTATATAATCAACATGCTTCTTTTTCTATTTATTTATTATTATTTTCTATTTCTATCTATATTTCTATTTATTCTATAATATATATATTATATATAGAATAATTGCTACTTCTAATACTTATAATAATTACTACAAAAGGGGTATATGTGAGATATAATATATTAATTAATTAATCTATTTTATTCACAAAATAATGTATCCATATCACGGTTTCGTCTTATAATACCTCGGGTGCTAATGAAACTATTTTAGTGAAATTTAACTGTCTCAATTCCCGGGCGATTGCGCAAAAGATTCTAGTTCCTTTTGGATTTCCTTCTTGATCAATGACAACTGCAGCATTATCATCATATTGAATTATTATACCGTTACTACGTTTGAGTTCTTTACAAGTACGTACAATTACAGCTCTGATCACTTCTGATCTTTCTAAGTTCGTATTTGGTACTGCTTCCTTGATTACAGCAACAACAATGTCACCAATATAAGCATATCGTCGATTACTAGCTCCTAGGATTCGAATACACATCAGTTCACGTGCTCCGCTGTTATCAGCTACATTCAATTGAGTTTGAGGTTGAATCATATCATTTTTTTGTTCTTTCAGTTCAAAGATTGAAGTAAAAAAATATTCTGTGTTCAAAAAAAGGAACCTACAATTGCATTTTTTTGTTTTCATCCTAAAGACCTCTTTCCTTTGGTTCTTATTATTATCCTGAAATAATGAATTGAGTTCGTATAGGCATTTTGGATGCTGCTATTGAAATAGCCTTTCTTGCTATATTTTCTGGGACTCCGCCCATTTCATAAAGTATTTTCCCAGGTTTAACGACAGCTACCCAATATTCGGGAGATCCTTTTCCCGAACCCATACGCGTTTCAGTTGGTCTTACTGTAACCGGTTTGTCTGGAAATATGCGTACCCATATTTGTCCACCTCGGCGAACATTGCGTGACATTGCCCGCCGTCCCGCTTCTATTTGTCTAGATGTTATCCAAGCGGGCTCAAGTGCCTGAAGAGCATATCTTCCGAAGCAAATATTATTACCTCGATAGGATATTCCTTTCATTCTTCCTCTATGTTGTTTACGAAATCTGGTTCTTTGGGGGTTATAATTGATGGTTGTTTCTCAATTCCATCTCTATTACAGAACCGTACATGAGATTTTCACCTCATACGGCTCCTCGCGAATGAAGCAATTCAAAAAAATATATATCTAATCGATTCGATAAAATAATATGCACTAATATTCATATGTTTAATGAATAATGGAATCGCGGTATTTTTCGAGATTTCATATTTTCTTTATATTATTCTTATATTTATTATTATAATATAAGATTGGCAAAAATAAAAAAAAAAATAAAATTCAATAAAATTCAAATTCTCGCGGGCGAATATTTACTCTTTTATTATCAAATTCAGATGTAATGTAGAGCACAACTCCTAAAAAAAGGATTGCTTTTTGGTTTCTTCCGCCATCCCACCTAATGAATCATTAAGATTTGTTTTTAATAAAATCTTAAGTATTTGCAGGTTTCGTCGTTCCCATCGCTTCTCGATTAATGGTTAGGTCTGAATTCTACAACGGAGCCTCTCTCATATCTAATAATCAGATTTTTTTTATTTGTTTTTTTTTTCTTGAATCAATCTTCTCAGTTTTTATTGATTCAGAGCTCTTAATTTGTTTATGTTACGAATATATATATGAATTAACTTATATTGATGCTTTATTACACTACCTTTTATGAGATGACCCATAGACCTTTACATATTAGAATTCTATATCATTGATCTTTTTTTCTCTCTTTCTCTCACCCCTTCATTTATCCGTATATTCTTATTGCTTTACAACTAATAATCAGATTTTTTTCTTTTTTATTTTATGCTGTACAATATTTCAGTTGCTATAATTATATTATCCATATATATATCATATCTTTTTTTAGATTTTTTGTTTTGACTAGTTCTTTACATCTAGATAATCCGAAGCGATGAGTTGGTTATTAGTTCTTTTTTAATTAATTTATACTATGAATCGGTTTATTTTTTTTTGTAAATTTGAACCGTTCTAAAAAAACTAACGAGTCGCACACTAAGCATAGCAATACTATTAATATGAAATGATTCATTTCATTTTTTAGTCAATTTAATCTTATAAAATTCATAATTTTTGGGGAATAAAAATAGAGTAATTTTTCATTTTTTGTTTTATATAAAATAAATATGGGACATTAAAGATAAAGAAAAATATGTTATTCTTTATTTTTAAATATCCAAACTTTGATACCTAAAACCCCATAAATAGTTCGAACTGTATAGCAACAATAATCAATTTTAGCTCGAATGGTTTGTAGAGGAACCCTACCTTCTCTGATCCATTCAACACGTGCAATTTCTTTTCCGTCGATACGTCCTGCAATTTGTACTTGAACTCCTTTTGTACCTGCTTGTTCAGTTAATTCAATAGCTTTTTTCATTGCTTTACGAAACGAAACTCTATTCTTTAATTGTCCAGCTATAAATTCTGCAAGAATATTAGGGTGTTTATAAGCATTTGCAATTCTTGCAATAGCAATGTTGAGTTTTCGATTCCCACAATTCAGTTTTTTTTGCATATTCATCTGTAATTCTTCGATTTTTGGAGGCTTACCTTCTATTAATAACTTTGGAAATCCCATATATATTATGACTTGAATCAGATCGATTCTTTTTTGAATCTTTATCTGTCCAATTCCCTCGACACCCGAGGATATTCTTATATTTTTTTGTATAAAATTTTGGATACAATCTCGTATTTTTTTATCTTCTTGTATATTCTCAGAATAATTTGTTGGTTGTGCAAACCAAAGAGAATCATGACTTTGAGTTGTACCAAGTCTGAAACCAAGCGGATTTATTTTTTGTCCCATAATTCCCCACTACTATACATAAAATGATATGTCTTATTTGTGTATTTTCTTTTTTTTTCTAAAAGATATATATATCTTTATAACTCATTGACTTAGTTCGTTGAAATTTATATAGTGACTAGCATTGGCTACTGCAAAATAAACCAATCAAAAAAATCGC